ATATTTGTGAACAATGTGGATATCATTTGAAAATGAGTAGTTCAGAAAGAATCGAACTTTTGATTGATCCTGGTACTTGGAATCCTATGGACGAAGACATGGTATCTCTGGATCCCATTGGATTTCATTCGGAGGAGGAGCCTTATAAAGATCGTATTGATTCTTATCAAAGAAAGACGGGATTAACCGAGGCTGTTCAAACAGGCGTAGGTCAACTAAGTGGTATTCCTGTAGCAATTGGGGTTATGGATTTTCAGTTTATGGGAGGTAGTATGGGATCCGTAGTTGGGGAGAAAATCACCCGTTTGGTTGAGTACGCTACCAATCAATTTCTACCTCTTATTATAGTATGTGCTTCGGGGGGGGCGCGGATGCAAGAAGGAAGTTTGAGCTTGATGCAAATGGCTAAAATATCGTCTGCCTTATATGATTATCAATCAAATAAAAAGTTATTTTATGTACCAATTCTTACATCTCCTACTACTGGTGGGGTAACAGCTAGTTTTGGTATGTTGGGAGATATCATTATTGCCGAACCCAATTCCTACATTGCATTTGCGGGTAAAAGAGTCATTGAACAAACATTGAATAAAACAGTACCCGAAGGTTCACAAGCGGCTGAATATTTATTTCAGAAGGGCTTATTCGACTTAATCGTACCGCGTAATCTTTTAAAAATAGTTCTTAGTGAATTATTTAAGCTTCACGCCTTCTTTCCTTTGAATTCAAATTCAATCAAGTAGAGTGCACTTATTTGATTTGTAGTAAACAAGTAATTAGCTTAAAGTAAATAAGAATGTAGTTTTTGGGGGTGACCTAAGATCTAATTGTAGAAAGAATCGAAAGTTGTGGATAACTCTTTTTTTTTACCCAGTTTCCCCATTACTAATTAATAAGTACCTAGCAATTGAACAAGATAAAAAAGGGTGAGTTGTCCCTTTCGGGAAATTCAGTAAAAAAACGAATTTTGTCTTACATATATAATCCAACTCAAATATGGATAAGGATAGATATATCGTTTTTTATCTTTCTTCATCTCCTAACAAGAAAATTCAAATATGTAAATGAGTCATATCATAAAAGATAGTGTAATAAAGCATCAATTTTCACCTTTCGCTAATTTGTAATAAACTCTTTCTTTATTAAATTAGAAGACAAGAACAAGACACAAAGAAACGAAGAAAAATAATAAAGTTGATTGTCATAGGTATCTTTCATATAGAAAGACAAATAAGTCCATTTATTTAGTTCTACATTCCTTGGACTTATTCTATATCTCCACTATTTAGATATTTATCGACTAATAATTTTCAAATGGAATTAATTAGTATTATTGGATTAATTGATAATAACTACTACGAACTAAAAATTCAGAATAATTACAATTCTGAATTATAAATAATAAATATTCAAAAAAAAAAAAGAAATAACAGGTGCAAATAGTCAATCGAGGTACCCCATTTTATGACAACTTTTAATTTTCCCTCTATTTTGGTGCCTTTAGTAGGCCTAGTATTTCCGGCAATCGCAATGGCTTCTTTATTTCTTCATGTTCAAAAAAACAAGATTGTTTAGATCTGAGGGGACCTCATCTCAGCCGTTTTTTTTTTTGAAACTTAGACTTGTAACCTAACACAGATATTTATTTTTGGAAATGAAATATTGTATAACATGTGATTTCCGCCTAAACAAAAGCTCTTATGCCTGCAGAAAATGATCTATAGGTAAATGAATTCTAACTAGTTTCAAATAGATCAGTATCACTGGATGCCTAAATGGGTAAAGTTGGTGGATCTATATGTATATCAATATATATATTGGGATCATATGAAGGGTATGTTATTATTATTTTAGATCGAACCAATTTGATGAATTCCTCCTTACTAAAGGTTTACCTCAAACTAGTACTAGTTCACATCAAACTAGTGCTAGTTGATGAGAATTCCTTTGGAACCAAAAAAGGAAAATTTGGGGTATTCTCCCAATTCCAATAAAATGAAATTAGATCAAGTATGAGTTGGCGATCAGAACATATATGGATAGAACTTATAACGGGATCTCGAAAATTAAGTAATTTTTGCTGGGCCCTTATCGTTTTTTTAGGTTCATTAGGATTCTTATTGGTTGGAACTTCTAGTTATCTTGGTAGAAATTTGATATCTTTTTTTCCGTCTCAGCAAATCATTTTTTTTCCACAAGGGATCGTGATGTCTTTCTACGGGATCGCGGGTCTCTTTATTAGTTCCTATTTGTGGTGCACAATTTCCTGGAATGTAGGTAGTGGTTATGATCGATTCGATAAAAAGGAAGGAATAGTGTGTATTTTTCGTTGGGGATTTCCTGGAAAAAACCGCCGCATCTTCCTCCGATTTCTTATAAAAGATATTCAATCCGTTAGAATAGAAGTAAAAGAGGGTATTTCTGCTCGCCGTGTCCTTTATATGGACATTAGAGGCCGGGGGGCTATTCCGTTGACCCGTACTGATGAGAATTTGACTCC